TTTGCTCCAAGGAGTAACCCTAAAATTCCGTCTGTTTTCTGGGTTTGGAAAAGTGCGAATTTTCAAGAACGGGAATCTTATGATATGTTGGGAATCTTTTATGATAATCATCCACGGCTGAAACGTATCTTAATGCCTGAAAGTTGGATCGGATGGCCCTTACGTAAGGATTATATTGCCCCCAATTTTTATGAAATACAAGATGCTTATTGAAGATGAAGAAACCAATCTTCATTTTTACAACTCCCGCTATTCAAGAAATATTTGTACGTTTTTTCTAGATCAAATAGAGGAATTGAAGTCCCATTCGTATTATTATTATGAATTATGAATATTATGAATGGACTAAATATAAATATAAATAAATTAAATAGAAAAAAAAAGACAATACAATTAAGAATTCTTTGAGATTCTCAAAATCGGAAGATGCTTATTTCGGATGAGCCGAGGCAATAGAATAGGATGAACTAAAAAAAAGAGTTCTGCATCATGAACTTTGTATCGCGTACATCACTTAGATGGGCTCTAGAGGGTCATATAGGAGGGAAGGAATAAATAGAAAAAACAAAATAAAAAAAAGGTCTATTTCCAGACACCTAGCTAGATGGATAAGTATGTATGTATCAGGATCTATACTATTAATGAATATATATGTTGATCCCATATTACTTAATTTGGAGAATAGATACTCATACAAATTAATCATATGCCAGGAACCAGATTTGAACTGGTGACACGAGGATTTTCAGTCCTCTGCTCTACCAGCTGAGCTATCCCGACCATTACCGACGCATCATTTTCATTTTACTAGATGGGTTGGGTCGATGTCAATTAAAAAAGACGCAATTCAGTATTAAAAGTCTTGGACGGGAAATTGCATTTCTTGAATATTCAAAAAGAAGACTTTGTAAGTTTCAGTATGAGCAATGAGATGGATTGTGAATCATTCACATGGAGATTCCTTGCTCCAAAGTGTTCATTTCTACGTGTATCCTATATACCACACGACTTGTATATGATAAGAGAAAAAATTCTGCTCGGATACGTTTGTAAATGGAAAAGAGTAGGATGAATGAGAAACATAACGAAATTGGAACCGCTAACATAGGATAAATCGTTAGGGAGTTAAATGAGCCCTTTTTTGGGGGATTTGGGGATAGAGGGACTTGAACCCTCACGATTTCTAAAGTCGACGGATTTTCCTCTTACTATAAATTTCATTGTTGCCAGTATTGATATTGGCATGTAGAATGGGACTCTATCTTTATTCTCGTCCGATTGATTAATTAGTTCTTCAAAAGAAAAACAAAAAGGATTCGGGTCGTCATTTTTGAGATCCTTTTTCATTACGTATACATAGTGTATTTTTTCATTACTTATACATAGTGTATATAGGCTTATCCTTCATCCGTTATGGCCTTTCGATATTCGATAGAAGAATTCCTTTCTTTACCCAAAAAAGGCAATCAACTCCATTTGTTAGAACAGCTTCCATTGAGTCTCTGCACCTATCCTTTTTTTCTCCCGTTCTGACCCCTTGTTTGTTTTTGTTCTCGTAAAATAGGATTTGGCTCAGGATTGCCCATTTTTGATTCCAGGGTTTCTCTGAATTTGAAAGTTATCACTTAGTAGGTTTCCATACCAAGGCTCAATCCAATTAAGTCCGTAGCGTCTACCAATTTCGCCATATCCCCCCTTTCCCTTTGTGTTTTGAGATTCGGATCTCAATGCCGTTCCCTTTTTTCTTGCATTTATGCCGAAACCGTTGAATTCATTAAATACGGATTCCTATATATCCTATAGAGAAATATAGAAAAGCGTTTCGATTTCTTGTCAGAAATGATTCTATTCTATCCTTTCTGTATTCGCAATTCAATATAGATGGATATAGACTATATAAGATAGATATATGTCTCTCTCCCTCTCAATTTTCTCATGCAATCCGGTGGAATAGTGGAACGGTCGATTCTTTTTTTTTTTTCTCTAAAAATTGAAATTTGGTTTGGGCGACAAACTGAATCTCTTCATCACATGCTTCAATGAACTCATCACATGCTTCAATGAACTATCTTGGATCTATAATGAACTATCTTGGATCTATGTCGAATTGGTAGGTCTATGTATCAATCAAATGAATTTTGTTCCGTTCTGTAGGGATCAGGTCAATTCAAGTCAATTCAATTAGGGTTGGTATTGAAACAATTAATTTCGTTGATATTTATCAAATCCAATATCAATAAACCAAATTTACCCTATCCTTATACTCCTTAAGTAAATCGAAATTATCCTTCCCGATTGGGCCACTAACCACTATGAGTCTACTGCATATATCCTTATAATATATATATATATGCATAGATAAATCTATCTTATCCCCTTAGTGACTCATTCAGTAATTGAATCAACTAGCCCCTTTAACTCAGTGGTAGAGTAACGCCATGGTAAGGCGTAAGTCATCGGTTCAAATCCGATAAGGGGCTTTGACCTTTTTCATAAAAAA